ATCTTGCGTCTGGACTTAAAAGGGTTTAGCTTTAACCATGTTAATGGTCCCACATTATTGGTTGATAGAGAATCAAAGGAAGGTAGATTTACCAACAAATTACGAAATGCTATAGTTCTTACATATAATTTATTAATTTATTCAGAAGTAATTCGCGGGATTATGCACCTTTCTTTCTTAGTTCTAATGAACAAAAACGAACAAAGTGCATCTGGTTGGATCCAGCCTATTTTTGAAATAAACAACTCGCACACACTCCCTTTCCAAAAAAGATCAATACACCGAGCACTACACTTAGATTTATTAGATTTGTTGCTAAAATATCGGTATTAAATCTTAAACTCCCGGCGGATGGCCAGTACCCCAAGGAAAGGAAAGAATCAGTTACATTTTTCATATGATCTCCCCTTATAGATAGACTAAAAAAAAAGAACAGAGTTCTTTTTGTATCACGTCCCGCCCTCTTTTTTTTTTCAATTGAAATTCCCAATAAGAATGATACTTAATTATAATTAGGTATCAGGCTATATCTCAAATCTCACATCAGTCCTTCCCAGAGTTATTGTCTCAACGAATAATTGTAGGAGTGAAATCTTGCTATAATTTTAAAAAGTCAAAAAAGACTTCTAGTATTTTTTAGGTTAAACTAAACAAAAGGATTCGCAAATAAAAGCGCTAATGCTACAACCAGCCCATAAATTGTTAAAGCTTCCATAAAAGCTAGACTAAGTAATAAAGTACCTCGTATTTTTCCCTCCGCCTCGGGCTGTCTCGCAATACCTTCTACAGCTTGACCCGCAGCAGTACCTTGACCAACTCCAGGTCCAATAGAAGCAAGCCCTACGGCCAATCCAGCAGCAATAACGGAAGCGGCAGAAATCAATGGATTCATGATAAGTTCCTCGCAAAAAAGAAAAAAATGGTTAATGATACAATCAAGAATTAGAACTTAACTATTCCGATTCATTCAAAACAAACTAAAACTCCGGACTAATATTATTGAATCATCCGAACTACCCCAACATCTCTTTTGGAGTTCCTATCCTCCACGAAGTCTTTATCTTTGTGAATTTATATTACTTTACTTGTTCTATTTTTTTTTGTTCCGAATCATTCTTTGAGTTCGTCGTTATTTTTCTTTATTTCAATTTAATCTACTTATTCATTCAATTCACAGCCATAGACCAGACGAAAGGAAAAGACTTCTCAGGTCCGGAGTAGGGCAAATTATATATATCATATATATCTCGAGTTCATATATAACTAGTCAATTATCACATATACATGCCTTTGTTACATAATGTAAACCAATGATTCGTATCTTAGATTCAATCGGATTCTATAAATTTTCTTTGAAACATCCACAAAAGTTCGCTTATAGCCATTAGATTCCATATATCTAATTGACCCCCTCTCCTAACAAAAACTTTTTTAGGACTCTAAGTTTTTGTAAACCTTTTTATTCCTTTTAGTTCTCAGCACATGGGATACAACATCGAAAATCTAAATCATTAATATTTAGATTTACTATACCAGAAAAATGGGAAAAAGATCTTTTTCCCATTTTTCCAACAATTCGCTCATATCATAATCTTTATTTGCTATTACTCTAGATTCTAGCTCGTAATATACCATACTTTGGATGTTTATTTTTCTTAAGTATAGTATCTTGAGACAGGCATACATTGAGTTGGGCTAAGCTAAGCAAAAACATAGTTCAAAACTAGTCAATGATGACCCTCCATAGATTCTCCTATATAAGCCGCAGCTAAAGTTGCAAAAATAAGAGCTTGAATACCACTTGTAAATAATCCAAGAAACATAACCGGTATAGGAACTACTAAAGGTACTAAAGAAACAAGAACAACAACTACTAATTCATCAGCTAATATATTCCCGAAAAGTCTAAAACTAAGTGATAAAGGTTTTGTAAAATCTTCTAAGATGTTAATGGGTAAAAGGATTGGGGTTGGTTGAATGTATTTACCGAAATAACCTAATCCTTTTTTACTAAGACCCGCATAAAAATATGCCAATGACGTGAGTAAAGCTAAAGCAACCGTAGTATTTATATCATTTGTGGGTGCGGCTAACTCCCCATGAGGTAACTCTATAATTTTCCAAGGTAAAAGAGCCCCTGACCAATTAGAAACAAATATAAATAGAAAGAGCGTTCCAATAAAGGGAACCCAAGTAACGTATTCTTCTCCAATCTGAGTTTTGCTCACGTCGCGAATGAATTCAAGAACATATTCGAAGAAATTCTGACCATCAGTCGGAATGGTTTGTGGATTCCGAACAGCTAGAGTGGCAGAACCTAATAAGATAGCAATTACAACCCAAGAAGTAATAAGTACTTGGGCATGGACTTGTAACCCCCCTATTTGCCAATAGAGATGTTGGCCTACTTCCACACCGGATATATCGTATAAGACTTTTAGTGTGGTGATGGAAGATGATAGAACATTCATATTGCCCTCTGACAGAAATAGAACTTTAA